TTAAAAATAAGCTAAATTAAGCTTTTGGGTTCATACCCCAAATATAAAGGATAAACCTTTTTTTTAAAATAATAAAGTGCCTGACTAAAGGATTATTCTGATAGGATAAATTAAGTATATTTATACCTTTATTATTTTATATTTTATAGAATTAAACTATATCTAATAATATCAAAAATTACTGTGCATCTTACACTAAAATATAAACAATAGTTATAATATTTTAATATTAAATTAAGATTTTTCTTTATTTTATATTTATTTAATTCTTAATTCTAATAAAATATTTTTTTTATTCATATTATTTTTTAGAACTTTAATTTCAATTTCCTCTAACTCATGAATTGGTTGTTGAATCGGATTAGAAATCAACTTATTAAGATTTATCCCCCTAATCTCAAATTCTAACAATCTTTTTTCATCTGAAGCTTCTTTAAAATATTTTTTAATTCAATCTATTGCATCAATTAATTTTTTATTTTTTATTTTATTAAAAATAACTTTATTAAAAAATTTTGAAATAAATAATTTATTTTCTATTTTAATAAATTCCCCCCTTTTAATAAAAATAGGTTCTGCCCCCCTTCACTTCTGATTCCCCAACATTATTGAAGGAATATCATGATTTAATAGATTTATTTTAATAACTTGACAAAAAATTTCACCTATAATTCTTTTATCATATTTATTTAATAAAAATTTCTTAATTTTAATTATTATTTTAAATGCAATTGTAGGTGCAGGAGGTGGATTAAATCAAACCTCTTTGCGAAAATTAATAACCTACTCTTCCATTTATAATTTAAGATGAATATTATCTTCTATTATAATTAGAGAAAATTTATGATTATTTTATTTTTTATTTTATTCTTTTTTAATTAGTATTATATGTTTTTTATTCCATATATTAAATTTATATTATTTAAATCAATTATTTTTTATTAATATTAATTATAAAATTAAATTAAATTTTTTAATTAATTTTTTATCTTTAGGGGGATTACCCCCTTTTATTGGATTTTTACCTAAGTGAATTGTTATTAATTTTTTAATTAATAATAATTTTTTATTATTAATTTTTATTTTAATTTTATCAAGATTAATTACATTATTTTTTTACATTCGTATTACTTATGCGTCATTTATATTTAATTATTTAAAATTAAAATGAATTAAAATTTTTATAAAAAATAAATTATTCTTAATTTTAAATTTTTTAAGATTTTTTTCTATTTTAGGGTTAATTTTAAGAACATTTTTCTTTATATAATAAAACAAGGTTTTAAGTTAAAATAAACTAATAATCTTCAAAATTATTTATAAAGTATCAAATCTTTAAGCCTTAATAATTAGATTTATACCATAAAATTTGCAATTTTATATCATTATTGAATATAAGACTTAATAAAAAAGATTTAATTCTTGTGAATAAATTTACAATTTATCGCTTAACCTCAGCCATTTTATTTAGCGAAAATGACTTTATTCAACAAATCATAAAGATATTGGAACTTTATATTTTATTTTTGGAATTTGAGCTGGTATAGTCGGAACATCTTTAAGATTATTAATTCGAGCTGAATTAGGAAACCCGGGGTCTTTAATTGGGGATGATCAAATTTATAATACTATTGTAACTGCTCATGCATTTATTATAATTTTTTTTATGGTTATACCAATTATAATTGGGGGATTCGGGAATTGACTTGTACCTCTTATACTTGGGGCTCCTGATATAGCTTTCCCCCGAATAAATAACATAAGATTTTGATTATTACCCCCATCATTAACTTTATTAATTTCAAGAAGAATTGTAGAAAATGGGGCAGGAACTGGATGAACAGTTTATCCTCCTTTATCATCTAATATTGCACATGGGGGAAGTTCCGTCGATTTAGCAATTTTTTCTTTACATTTAGCTGGAATTTCTTCAATTTTAGGTGCAATTAATTTTATTACTACAATTATTAATATACGAATTAATGGCCTATCATTTGATCAAATACCTTTATTTGTTTGATCTGTTGGTATTACTGCCCTTCTTCTTTTATTATCTTTACCCGTTTTAGCCGGAGCTATTACTATACTTTTAACTGATCGAAATTTAAATACATCTTTTTTTGATCCTGCTGGAGGGGGAGATCCAATTCTTTATCAACATTTATTTTGATTTTTTGGTCATCCAGAAGTTTATATTTTAATTTTACCAGGATTTGGTATAATTTCTCATATTATTTCTCAAGAAAGAGGAAAAAAAGAAACATTCGGATCTTTAGGAATAATTTATGCTATAATAGCAATTGGATTATTAGGATTTGTTGTTTGAGCTCATCATATATTTACTGTGGGGATAGATATTGATACTCGAGCCTATTTCACTTCAGCAACTATAATTATCGCTGTACCTACTGGTATTAAAATTTTTAGTTGATTAGCAACCTTACATGGGACACAAATTAATTATAGTCCCTCTATTCTTTGAAGATTGGGGTTTGTATTTTTATTTACTGTGGGGGGATTAACAGGAGTAATTCTAGCTAACTCTTCAATTGATGTAGCACTTCATGATACATATTATGTAGTAGCTCATTTTCATTATGTGTTATCTATGGGGGCAGTTTTTGCAATTATTGGGGGATTTATTCACTGATACCCATTATTTACTGGATTAACTCTTAATCCATATATATTAAAAATTCAATTTTTAACCATATTCTTAGGAGTAAATTTAACTTTCTTCCCCCAACATTTTTTAGGTTTAGCAGGTATACCTCGTCGATATTCTGATTATCCTGATGTATATATTTCATGAAATATTATTTCTTCCTTAGGTTCATATATTTCTTTATTAGCAATTATATTAATATTACTTATTATTTGAGAATCTATAATCAACCAACGTATTATTTTATTTTCACTTAATCTTTCATCCTCAATTGAATGATATCAAAATTTACCCCCCGCTGAACATTCATATAGAGAACTTCCAATTTTAAGAAATTTCTAATATGGCAGACTACATGCAATGGATTTAAACCCCATTTATAAAGAAATGATCTTTTTTTAGAAATTGCAACTTGATCAAATTTTAATTTTCAAAATGGGGCTTCACCTTTAATAGAACAAATCATTTTTTTTCATGATCATACATTAATTATTTTAATTATAATTACTATTTTAGTAGGGTATATTATATTAAATTTATTTTTTAATAAATATATTAATCGATTTTTATTAGAAGGTCAAATAATTGAATTAATTTGAACTATTTTACCAGCTATTACTTTAATTTTTATTGCTTTACCATCTCTCCGATTATTATATCTTTTAGATGAACTTAATAATCCCCTTATTACCTTAAAATCAATTGGCCATCAATGATATTGAAGCTATGAATACTCTGACTTTAATGAAATTGAATTTGACTCATATATAACCCCCCAAAAAGAAATAAATAATAATAATTTTCGTCTCTTAGATGTTGATAATCGAATTATTTTACCTATAAATAATCAAATTCGAATTTTAGTTACAGCAACTGATGTTATTCACTCTTGAACTATTCCCTCCCTAGGGGTAAAAGTTGATGCTAACCCTGGACGCTTAAATCAAACTAATTTTTTTATAAATCGACCAGGATTATTTTATGGGCAATGTTCTGAAATTTGTGGGGCTAATCATAGATTTATACCAATTGTAATTGAAAGAATTTCAATTAAAAATTTTATTAATTGAATTAATAACTATTCCTCATTAGATGACTGAAAGTAAGTACTGGTCTCTTAAACCATTTTATAGTAAATTAACACCTACTTCTAATGAAAATAAAGAATTAGTTAAAAATATAACATAAATATGTCAAATTTAAATTATTATAAATATAATATTCTTTTATCCCTCAAATAATACCTATTAATTGATTAATTTCTTTTATTTTTTTTATACTTATATTTATTTTATTTAATATTATAAATTATTATATCTTTTTATACAATAATAATAATAATAAATATAAAATAAATTCTTTATTTAATAAAAAAAATTTTTTATGAAAATGATAAATAATTTATTTTCTATTTTTGACCCATCAACTAATATTTTTAATCTACCTCTAAATTGAATTAGAACTTTTATTGGATTAATATTTATTCCTTATTCTTTTTGATTAATCCCTAATCGTCAATTTATTTTTTGAAATTTTATTTTAAATAAACTACATACAGAATTTAAATTACTTATAAATTCAAATTCTAACTCTAAAGGATCAACATTTATTTTTATTTCAATATTTTCTTTTATCTTATTTAATAACTTCTTAGGTTTATTCCCTTATATTTTTACTAGAACAAGACATCTCACATTAACTTTATCAATTTCCTTACCTTTATGATTAAGATTTATACTTTATGGGTGATTAAATAATACTCAACACATATTTATCCATATAATTCCTCAAGAAACTCCTACTGTTCTTATACCATTTATAGTTTTAATTGAAACAATCAGTAATATTATTCGACCAGGAACTTTAGCTGTTCGTTTAACAGCTAACATAATCGCAGGACATTTACTAATAACCCTTTTAAGAGGGACTGGTCCATCTATTTCCAATTATTTTATCATTATATTAATTTTAATTCAAATTTTATTATTAATTTTAGAATCAGCTGTAGCAATTATTCAATCTTATGTTATTGCTATTTTAAGAACATTATATTCTAGAGAAGTAAATTAATGAAAAACAATTTTAACCACCCATATCATTTAGTTGATTATAGCCCTTGACCTCTAACAGGAGCCATTGGAGTTCTTTCATTAGTAACTGGAATAGTTAAATGATTCCATAATTTTAACTTAAATTTATTAATTTTAGGTTACATTATTATTCTTTTAACAATATATCAATGATGACGAGATATTTGCCGAGAGGGAACTCTTCAAGGTAAACACACAATTTTAGTAACTAAGGGATTACGATGGGGAATAATTTTATTTATTATCTCTGAAATTTTTTTCTTTATTTCTTTTTTTTGAGCTTTTTTTCATAGAAGATTGTCCCCTAATATTGAAATTGGAGCTATATGACCCCCAATGGGTATTATTCCATTTAATCCCTTTCAAATCCCCTTATTAAATACTATTATTTTAATTACTTCAGGAGTAACAGTAACTTGAGCTCATCATGCTATTATACAAAATAATTTTTCTCAAATAACTCAAGGTTTATTCTTTACAATTATTTTAGGAATTTATTTTACTATTCTTCAAGCCTATGAATATTTTGAAGCCCCATTTACTATTGCTGATAGAATTTATGGATCTACATTTTTTATAGCAACTGGATTCCACGGTCTTCATGTTATAATTGGTACTATATTCTTATTAATTTGTTTAATTCGCCATTTAAAAAATCATTTTTCTAATTACCATCATTTTGGATTTGAAGCAGCTGCCTGATACTGACACTTTGTTGATGTAGTGTGATTATTTCTTTATATTTCCATTTATTGATGGGGAAATTAATTATTTATATAATATATTTAGTATATTTGACTTCCAATCAAAGAGTTTAAAATCAATTTAATATAAATAATCATATTAATAATATATTTATCTTTTATTATTATACTAATTTCAAATATTTTAATATTTATTTCTATTATTTTATCCAAAAAAACTTTTTCAGACCGAGAAAAATCTTCTCCATTTGAATGTGGATTTGATCCTAAATCTTTCGCTCGTATCCCCTTTTCTCTACATTTTTTTTTAATTACTGTTATTTTTTTAATTTTTGATGTTGAAATTGCTCTTATTTTCCCTATTATTAATTTATTTAAAATTACTAATTTTTTTATTTGATCAAAAATTTCTTTTTTTTTTATTTTTATCCTTTTATTAGGATTATATCATGAATGAAACCAAAATATACTCAAATGAACTAATTAATTTAGGATTATAGTTTAAAAAACAGTTGATTTGCACTCAAAAAATATTGAATTTTTCAATTTATCTTAAGTGAGAAGCAATTTTGCATTTAATTTCGACTTAAAAGAAAGGGTTTTCAAACCCCTCACTTATTAATTGAAACCAAATAGAGGTATATCACTGTTAATGATAAAATTGAATAGGAATTCCAATTAAATTTTGAAATATAAAGTTTAAAATTAAGCTGCTAACTTAATTTTTAGTGGTTTAATTCCATTAATATTTCTATTTATATAGTTTATTATAAAACATTACATTTTCACTGTAAAAATAAAATTTCATATTTTTATAAATATTTAAAAATTTTATAATTTCCTTAATATCTTCAATATTATGCTCTAAATATAAGCTATTTAAATAAATAATTAAAACCATCATAAAAATAAATAATATTCATAAAATAAATCTAAATAAATAAATCTTAAAATTATTTATCTGATAAAAATTATAAAAAACAGTATATTTTTTTAAAATAATAAATATCCCCTGACTTCTATATATTTCTCTTCAACCCATATCAATATTTTTTAATAAATTATGACCTAAATTTAAAAAATAATATCTTAACCCATAAGTAGAAAGATTAGGTATAAATCATATTAAACATAAAAAATTTCTTAAATTATAAGTCCCAATAAATTTATTAAATGAATAAACTTTTATATTTCTAATCAAAAATCCTATAATTCCCCCCAATAAACTAACATAAATTACTCCTAACTTTAAATTAATTGGTAAATAAATTATATAGGGATAAGAAAAAATTATTCATATTAAAACTCTCCCTCTAATAACTCTTATTATTATTAAAATAAATATACTTTTTAATATAGTAAAATCTTCATCATATATATTATAAACTCTTAATAAATTAAAATCATTAATTATTAAATATATTATTAAACGAAATCTATAAAATATAGTTAATCCTGTTGAAATATAATACAATAAAAAAATATAAAAATTTAAATTTCTTATTCTAACTATTTCTAAAATTAAATCTTTAGAATAAAATCCCGCTAAAAATGGAATCCCACATAATGCTATATTAGAAATTCTTATACATAAAGATGTTAGAGGAATAAATCCCCCAATACCCCCTATAAATCGAATATCTTGAATATTATTTATTATATGAATAATAACCCCTGCACATATAAATAATAAAGCCTTAAATATAGCATGAGTTAAAAGGTGAAAAAAAGCTAATTCAGGTAATCCTATTCTTAAAATTCTTATTATTAAACCTAATTGTCTTAATGTAGATAAAGCAATAATTTTTTTTAAGTCAAACTCATAATTTGCTGAAATACCTGCTATAAATATTGTTAGACCAGATAAAACTATTAAAATTTTTAAAAAAAAAGTATCAATAATTAAAAAATTAAATCGAATTAATAAATAAACCCCAGCAGTTACTAAAGTTGATGAATGAACTAAAGCTGAAACAGGAGTAGGAGCAGCTATAGCAGCTGGTAATCAAGATCTAAAAGGAATTTGAGCTCTTTTTGTTATAGCTGCTAAAATAATTAAAACCCCAACTATTTTTATAGAATAATCATTTTTTATAATTTCCATGTAAAAAATATAATTTCATCTGCCATAATTTATTATTCAAGCAATAGCTATTAAAATCATTACATCCCCAATTCGATTAGAAAGAGCAGTTAATATCCCAGCATTATAAGATTTAATATTTTGATAATAAATTACTAAACAATAAGAAACTAAACCTAATCCATCTCAACCTAATAAAATTCTAATAATATTAGGACTAATAATTAATAAAATCATTGAAAATACAAATAATAATACAAGAATAATAAAACGATTTAAATTTAATTCTGAACTTATATATCTTTTTCTATAATAAATAACTACAGAAGAAATTAATCTAACAAATATTATAAATAAGAGAGATATTCAATCTAATAAAATTCTTATTGTAATTTTCATTGATCTAAATGAAATAATTTCCCATTCTAAAAAAACAACTAAATTATTTATAATAAAATAAATTGAAAAAAAAAAATTAACTATTCTAAAAATAAATAAAAAAAAAAATCTAATAAAACAAATAGAAAATTTTTGAATAATTTAAAGTGATCTTAATTCACATATTTGATACCACAAATCAATATTTTTTTTTAAATTATTTAAATTAAAATCAAATTATTAAATAGTCAACCTTCAATACTAAAATATTTAAAGGCAATCAATGTAATAATAATAATAAATATTCTCGAGAAACTCCAGTATAAAATCTATAAATCCCTAAATAATACTTCCCATGTTGGATATAAGAAAAAAGATATAAACTATAACCTACTCTAAAAAATGAAATTAATATTAATATAATTATTGATAATCAAGATCAACTTAATAAACTATTAATTAAACTAATTTCACCTAATAAATTTAATGAGGGGGGTGCTGCCATATTAGAAGAAATCAATAAAAATCATCATAATCTTAAAGAAGGTATTAATCTTATTATCCCCTTATTAATAAATAATCTTCGTCTATGTAAACGCTCATAATTAATATTTGCTAAACAAAATATACCCGACGAACATAATCCATGCCCAATCATTAAAATATAAGAACCTAAATAACCTCAATAATTTATAGTTATAATCCCCCCAATAACTATTCTCATATGAGCAACAGAAGAATAAGCAATTAAAGACTTTATATCAGTTTGACAAAAACATTTTAATCTAATATAAAACCCCCCTAACAAACTAATTGTAATAAAAATAATATTTAATTTTAAATTTAAATTTTGTAATAAAATTAAAATACGTAATAATCCATACCCCCCTAACTTTAACATAATCCCAGCTAAAATTATTGAACCTGAAACAGGGGCTTCAACATGAGCCTTAGGAAGTCATAAATGAACTATATATATTGGTATTTTAACTAAAAAAGCAGTAACTATACAAATATATAATAAATAATAATCAAATATAAAAAATTTTATAAAATAAATTATAATAAAATTCAATTCATTAAAAATAAAAAAAATACCTAATAATAACGGAAGAGAAGCAAATAAAGTGTAAAATAAAAGATATATGCCCGCTTGAATTCGTTCAGGTTGATACCCTCAACCAATAATTAATATTAAGGTGGGAATTAATCTTGATTCAAAAAACAAATAAAATATAAATAAATTTAATACACTAAAAGTTAAATATAATATTAATAATAATAATAATAAATTAAATAAAAAAAAATTATAATAAAAATTTTCCTTAAATAAGTTCTCTCTTGCTATAATTATTAAAATACAAATTCAAATTCTTAATAAAATTAAACCATAAGATAATATATCTAAAGAAAATATATATCTCAAATTACAAAAAATTATAATATTAATTATTAAATTTATAAATATAAATATTATGAAAAATAAAAATATTTGAACCATTCAAAATATATTTTTTTTAAAACATAAAGGAATTATAAAAATTATTATTATTAAAAATTTTATCATTATAATAAATTAAAACTTTGAAAATAATCATTCCCATGAGTTCGAATTATTGAAACTAAAATAGATAATCCTAATGCCCCCTCACAAACTGAAAAAACTAAAAAAACTATCAATATATATATATCCCACTCAATATAAATAAGTATTATTAATATTATTAAAAAAACTCTTAAAACTATAAATTCTAATCTTAATAAAACAATTAATAAATGTTTATGTTTAGAAACAAAAATTATATTACCTAATATAAATATAATAAATAATATAAATCTTATATTATAAATAATTATCATTAGTTTTTATAGTTTAAAAAAAACATTGGTCTTGTAAATCAAAAATAAGAAATTTCTTTTAAAACTTCAAAGAAAAAGAAATCTCTTTATCTATAATCTCCAAAATTATTATTTTTATAAACTATTCTTTGAAATAAAAATATTCTTATCATTAACTATTGTAATATTTTCTATTATTATATTTTTTCTTACCCACCCATTATCTATAGGATTAATAATTCTATTTCAAACTTTAATAATTTGCTTAATTTCAGGAATATTAATTCAAACTTATTGATTTTCATATATTTTATTTTTAACTTTTTTAGGGGGTTTACTAGTTTTATTTATTTATGTTACTAGAATTGCTTCTAATGAAATATTTATCTCATCAATAAAAATAAAAAATTTTTTTTTTATTTCTTTATTAGCAATTATATTAATCTCATATATTAACTCTAATAATTTAAAATGAATAAATAATATAAATAATTTCGATATAAATAATTTATTTAATAGATTTTTATTTTTTAATAATGAAAATAAAATTAATCTTTCTAAATTATATAATAATCAAACTTTTATATTAATAATAATAATAATTATTTATCTTTTTATTACTCTAATTGCTGTGACTAAAATTACTAATATTTTTTATGGGCCTTTACGTCAATCTATAAACTAATGATAAATATTTATAAACCAATTCGAAAAACACACCCCATTATAAAAATTATTAATGGGTCATTAATTGATTTACCTTCCCCCTCTAATATTTCTTCATGATGAAATTTTGGATCTCTTTTAGCTTTATGTTTAATTATTCAAATTTTAACTGGACTATTTTTAACTATATATTATACAGCTAATATTGAATTAGCTTTTTATAGAGTAAATTATATTTGTCGAAATGTTAACTACGGATGATTAATTCGAACCCTCCATGCTAATGGAGCATCTCTTTTTTTTATTTGTATTTACATACATATTGGACGAGGAATTTATTACGAATCATTTAATTTAAAAAATACTTGAATAATTGGAGTAATTATTTTATTTTTATTAATAGCAACTGCATTTATAGGTTATGTTTTACCTTGAGGCCAAATATCTTTTTGAGGAGCTACTGTAATCACAAACTTACTTTCTGCAATCCCTTATTTAGGAAATACTTTAGTAAATTGAATTTGAGGAGGGTTTGCAATTGATAATGCAACTTTAACTCGATTTTATACTTTTCATTTTATTTTACCTTTTATTATTTTAATAATAACCATAATTCATTTATTATTTCTCCACCAAACTGGTTCAAACAACCCCCTAGGAATTAATAGAAACTTAGATAAAATTCCATTTCATCCCTTCTTTACATTTAAAGATTTAATTGGATTTATTATAATTTCATTTACTCTAGTAATTTTAACTTTAACTAACCCATATTTATTGGGAGACCCTGACAATTTTATCCCCGCTAACCCATTAGTTACCCCAATTCATATTCAACCTGAATGATATTTTTTATTTGCGTATGCTATTCTCCGTTCTATCCCCAATAAATTAGGGGGTGTTATTGCTTTAGTTATGTCTATTCTTATTTTAATTATTTTACCATTTACATTTAACAAAAAAATACAAGGAATTCAATTTTACCCCCTTAATCAAATTTTATTTTGAATAATAGTAACAACAATTATTCTTCTTACTTGAATTGGTGCTCGACCCGTTGAAGACCCCTATGTAATTACTGGTCAAATCTTAACTATCATATATTTTTCTTATTATATTATAAACCCACTTATAAATATTTATTGAGATAAATTAATTTTCTAATTAATGAGCTTGTTAAAGCATTTGTTTTGAAAACTTAAGAAAGAATAATTATTCTATTAATTTATACTAAATTTAATAATATAATAATAAAATTTTTAAACCAATATAAAATAATAAATAATTTAAAGAAATAGGAAGATAAACCCTTCAAGCTAAATACATTAATTTATCATATCGATATCGAGGTAATGTCCCTCGAACTCAAATAAATAAAAATGATAACAATCTAACCTTAAAATAAAAAAAAATTCTTAAATTATAACCACCCATATATAATAAAATAAATAATAATCTCATAAATAAAATTCTAGAATATTCAGCTAAGAAAATTAATGCAAACCCCCCTCTTCTATACTCAATATTAAACCCGGAAACTAATTCTCTCTCCCCCTCCGCAAAATCATAGGGAGTTCGATTAGTTTCAGCTAAACTAGAAGAAAATCAACACATTCTTAAGGGAAATATTAAAAAAATAAATCAAATATATAATTGAAAAATTTCAAATTTTAATATATTAAAATCCATAATCATAATAATTCTAGACATAAAAATTAAAGCTAAACTTACCTCATAAGAAATAGTCTGAGCTACAGCACGTAAACCCCCTAATAAAGCATAATTAGAATTAGAAGATCAACCCGCAATTATAACTGTATAAACCCCTAATCTTGTGCAACATAAAAAAAATAAAACTCCTAAATTAAAATTAACTATATTAAAATAATAAGGAATTATCATTCAAATCAATAATGATAAAATAAAACTAATTACTGGAGAAAAATAATAAGAAAAATAATTTGAAAAAATTGGATAAGTTTGTTCTTTAGAAAATAACTTAATAGCATCAGAAAATGGCTGTAAAATCCCTATAAATCCTACTTTATTAGGACCTTTTCGAATTTGAATATAACCTAAAACTTTCCGCTCTAATAAAGTTAAAAAAGCCACCCCAATCAATACCCCAATAATTAAAATTAATATACCTAAAAAAATTAAAAAAAACTCACTTAATATTAACATTTACTACATATATAATAAATTATATATTTATGATTTCTAAAACCATTACATTTTTCTGCCAAAATAGTTTAACTTATTAAACTATTTTATTAATATTCATTTAAATAAATTTAATTTAAATATTTGATCCTTTCGTACTAAAATATTTTATTTTTTTAAAGATAGAAACCAACCTGGCTCACACCGGTTTGAACTCAGATCATGTAAGATTTTAATGATCGAACAGATCAAAATTTTAAACTTTTGCATTTAAATTTTATCTTAATCCAACATCGAGGTCGCAAACTTTTTCTTTTATATGAACTAAAAGAAAAAATTACGCTGTTATCCCCAAGGTAATTTTTTCTTTTAATCAAAAATTTTGGATCAATTACTCACTTATAAATGTATAATTTTTAAAAAAAGTTTTATTTATTTTTCTATCACCCCAACAAAATATTTTTATAAATTTTTATTTTTATATCATAAATAATTTAAATTTATAAAAATATTAAACTCTATGGGGTCTTCTCGTCTTTTAAATTTATTTTAACTTTTTAATTAAAAAATTAAATTCTATTATTAATAAAGAGACAGTATATATCTCATCCAATCTTTCATACAAGTCACCATTTAAGAGACTAATGATTATGCTACCTTTGTACAGTCAAAATACTGCAGCCCTTTAATTTAATATCAGTGGGCAGATTAGACTTTAAATTATATAAACAAAAAGACATGTTTTTGATAAACAAGTGAATATAATTTTTTGCCGAATTCCTTTTTATTAATTTTAAATTTATAATTAATTTTATATTTAAATATACTAATTTTATCATTATATTTCATTTTTTAATATTAAAAATAATTTCATTTTATAAAAATTTAAATTAAATTAAATTTTAATTAATATAAGATTATTTATAATAAACTAAAATTTTTAAACAATATAAATTTTAAAAATCTTAAATAAAAAAAAATTTTTTATTATAAAAATTTAATTTAAAGATTATCCCTTAAAATATAAAATTTTATTTAAAATTAATTAATTAATTAATTAATTTTAAAATAAATTTAAAATTAAATTTTATTCTAAAATAACTAGATATCTTAAAAGACGATTAACATTTCATTTCAAATTAATTATTAAAAATATTTATGCTACAATAACTTTTTTAATTAATTATCTCCTTTCAATTCGAGAAATATTTTTATTAAATAAATTTATTAAATAAACTCTGATACACAAGATACAATAAATTAAATTTACTTTAACTCTAATTTTTATTTAAAATATTTCAAAATTCTTTTACAATACTTAATTTACTATAAATTTATTAATTTTTTCTTTATTAATACTAAAATCCCCACTTTAATATTAAAAATACTTTTATTAATTTATATTTATATTAATTTTTCCCCTCAAATTAAATGGTTAACACACTATCATTTCAATGTAAATGAAATACTTTATTCAAGCTCTAATTTGATATTTCTAGAAACACTTTCCAGTACCTCTACTTTGTTACGACTTATTTCAATTTATTTATGAAAGCGACGGGCAATATGTACATATTTTAATTTTTAATCATTTTATTAAACTAAATAAAATTACATTTAAATCCACTTTTAATTAATTTTTACAAATTAATATTCATTTAAATAAATTTATTGTAATCCATTTTATTCTTAATTATAATCTGCATCTTGATCTGATTTAATTTTAAATTTAAATTTTTAAATATTATTTATTATTAAAAAATATTTTTTTAACAACGATATACAAAATTCTAAATTAAGTAAATTTATTCGTGGATTATCAATTATTAAACAGATTCCTCTAAATGAACTAAAATACCGCCAAATTATTTAAGTTTCAATAAATAATTATCTATTATTTTAGTATTATATTTTTAATTTTTATATAATAGGGTATCTAATCCTAGTTTATTATTAAATTTTATTAAATCATAATAAATTAATTTAAATTAAATTAAAATTTCACCTAATAATTAAATATTTAATTAATTTATAAATTATATCACTAATTAATCACTAATAAAATTTAATTTAATTTTTGTATAACCGCAACTGCTGGCACAAAATTTGTTATTAATTTTTATATTACTAAATCTTAATTTCTTAAATTTTTAATAATATTTACTACAAAAATAAAATAATTATTATTTAAATAATTAATAATACTACAATTTATATATAAAATAAATTTATAATAAATTTTAAAAACCATAAAAAATTTTTTTTATTTAATAATTTAAAATTTCATATAGATTTTTTTTTTTTTTTTTTTATATTAAATATTTAATATTAATTATTAAATATTTAATAATCTTTCTCTCTCTAATTCATAATAACTTATTAAAAATTAAATTTAAATATAAATCAATTTATAATCATTGAAATAATAAAAAAATTTTAAATATATAATTTAATTCACTGTTTATTTATAAATTATTAATATATTAATAAAATAAATAATTAATTAATTAATATAATTTAAATACATTAAATATTTAATATATATATATATATATATACATACGCATGCGTATGTAAACAGTTATTCTCATATAAATATTTTTAATTTAAGCCATCCTTAATATTTTTTCTTTAAATATAAAA